ATTAATTAACATCTCTTTTCTTAACTGACCCCTCCTTTCTTTAATTTAATCCAAGGAGGGGTCAGGACAGGGTCAAATTCAGATTGCTGTTCAATTATTTCAGTTCAACGTGTGTGATTTTCGATCTAAGACAACAAGAGCGGAATCACGCTCTGTAGGATTTGAACCTACGACATTGGGTTTTGGAGACCCACGTTCTACCGAACTGAACTAAGAGCGCTTTCTTATCACAACGAAAAAGAAAAGGCTGGAAATAAGTAAAAAGTATATTTTTTTTACCCCAACAATTCTTGTATGCGTATACTATCATATATCATAAAATGAAAGATTATGTATGTAAAAATTTTAAATTGATCTAAAAAAAAAGGCTTGCGTTACTGCTGCTGCTCTGAGCAGTAATTGGTAGGGATGACAGGATTTGAACCCGTGACATTTTGTACCCAAAACAAACGCGCTACCACGCTGCGCTACATCCCTTTCAATGGTCTACAGTATCATTGTAAAGAATCCCCATCTTGTTTTCCACATCCTATTCCCTCTATTGATATGCAAAAAGGATCTTGCCTTTTCTTGTTTTTGGTCTCATATCATATAACATATAATAATAATAAATTATTATTTTTCTTGGGAATTCTCAGGCGTAAAGCGGACCGTTTTTCGGCTTTAAGAAAAAAAATCTTATCTACTGAATCACTACTGAATCATTGCGCATTTCAATTTGAATTAAGGATTTCGCGCACAAATACAAGTGTCCTTTAACTCCATATACATCTCTTACCATAATCTATTACAATAGGGAATACAAAAACAAAAAAAACAAAAAAAGAAGGAGGATTTTCAATGCGAGATCTAAAAACATATCTTTCCGTGGCACCGGTACTAAGTACTCTATGGTTCGGGTCTTTGGCAGGGTTATTGATAGAAATTAATCGTTTATTCCCGGACGCATTGACATTTCCTTTTTTTCATTCGAGTTATTGAACTGGAACAGAGTGAAGAAGATTAGAGCTAGAATCAAATATTTGTGACTACGCTCTCTTTCCCCTCTTTTCTTTTTTTTTTTTTTTTACAATTAAATAGATAGAATAAAGGAGGAAAGCAAAAGAAAAATGGGACTTCAACCTCAGTGAAACTCGGGTTCAGGCTCCAATTAAATTAAATATCCAGTTAAAAGAAAATAGACAGTGAAAAGAAAACAGAAATGGAAATGTGGCTAGTGTAAGAGTAACCTATATTACACGATACTTAAATGTGTGCTGGGATTAGCAATCTAGTTAGCAATTTTTGTATTACTTATTCTTTCCTATTTATTTAATATATTGATTGAAATAAAATCTTTATTTCAGAATTTGATTTTGAGTGGTTAATAACTTTTATTTTTTTGTCCCTTGTTTCTTATTTGGTTCGGGTCGGAAAATAGAAAAGTTGGGTGAATCAAAAACCAAAAGGAGGGCCATGGCCAAGGGTAAAGATGTCCGAGTAAGCGTTATTTTGGAATGTACTAGTTGTGTTCGAAACGATGTTAATAAGGAATTAAGGGGTATTTCCAGATATATTACTCAAAAGAATCGACACAATACACCTAGTCGATTGGAATTGAGAAAATTCTGTCTCTATTGTTACAAACATACACTTCATGGGGAGATAAAAAAATAGCTAGAGTCGAACTGCGTGGTTGTGTGTCACTATTGCAAGTAACATGAAAAAATAATATAGATATATCTATATTATTTCATATATTGAAATAAAAACAAATAAATAAATATAGACAAACCAAATCTTCTAATTGATTCTATAACTCATTTTTCGATTTCATCGAAATGGGATTTTATAGATAAGGAATAAACAAATTATGGATAAAACCAAGCGACTCCTTCTTAAAACCAAGCGATCTTTTCGTAGGCGTTTGCCCCCGATACAATCGGGGGATCGAATTAATTATAGAAACATGACTTTAATTAATCGATTTCTTAGTGAACAAGGAAAAATATTATCTAGACGGGTGAATAGATTGACCTTAAAAGAACAACGATTAATTACTATTGCTATAAAACAAGCTCGTATTTTATCTTCGTTACCTTTTCTTAATAATGACAAACAATTTGAAAGAAGTGGATCGATCACTAGAACTACAGGTCTTCGAACCAGAAAAAAGTAGGCTTACTCTTCAATTAAATCAAAATTCCAATCGGAACTCAAACCCAGATGGACGTTTTGTTCAAAAAATCCGAGAAGTAGTCGTGTCGTAAGAAAAAAAATTGGGGAAGAAGAATAAAATAAATCTTTTTTTAGTTAGCGTGTTCGCTCATTTTGACGACTTTATCATATTATTTCTACTCTACCTTCCTGGAGTTCATTCTCCAGAGAACTCCGTTTAAAAATTATAATGGACTCCTTCCAATTTCCTTTTTTTAGGATCTCATTGGAAATCATATAAAGACAATTCCTATTTGATATAGCTATTTGTGCAAGTATCTTACGATTAAGAACCAACTGCGCCTTATACAGATTGTGTATTAATCTACTATAAATACTACTATAAGTAAAAGATACCATATTTACGCGAATTACTGCATTTATTCGAGTGATCCACAAACGACGAAAATCCCTTTTTTGTCTATCTCTATCACGATGAGCCGAAACCAAAGCTCTTATTTTCTGTTGAGTATTTGTTCGACTAAGTCTTGAATGAGCCCCGCGAAAGCTTGATGCAAATAAACGCATTTTTGTTCTACGTCTCCGAGCTATATATCCTCGTCTAATTCTGGTCATTGACTAAATGAAACTTTGATGAATAACTAATTGATTTCCTTTCTTTCAGTTATTCTTTTCCCCTATTAATACCAAAACGGACTCTTCCAATTTATAAAATCAAAATTCCAATGGCTTTTGCTACTCGAACCTTACCGACCACTCTTTTACCTTTTTTCGAGGCATTGGAAATAAAATAGTAAAAATAAAGTACTAAATAGATAAAGAAATTGTGGGTTCCGTCGTCTCTATGATTACTTCTTAAACGGTGAGGCCCTCTCTATACACCGGAGCCACTTCCTTCATTTAATCAATTCTATTGGTAACTTGTATAGTTACTACTCTTAGGCTCTACCCATGAATTTTCTAGTAATAGGTCTTTCATAACGAGATAGACCTTATACAGTAACGGTATTTAATTATGAAGATTGGTGGGGTAGCTGACCCTGTTAGTCCGTTCTTGCAAGAGTAGAAAGATAATCTTTCTGCTTTTTTTATAGTATTTCCCCCGCTTAATGGGTAACTATTTGTTACCAATGGGGAATTCTTTCTCACTTTAAATTGAAAATTGAGGCGGTTGAATTTGCGCCAGTGGAAACCATAAATTTCATACACAATAGAAAGATATGATAGATCTATTTTTTTTTTTTGTTAGTGAATGCAGTTCTTATTCTTCTATTCTATCCGATTCACTGGTACTGATCGTTCATACTTCAAAAAAGTTTTCTTTCTTTTGTTTTGTCTAAGCCCATGATTGAAACGAGTCGCACATACACCCTTGTACATGTTCCTCGGCGCTGAGGGCATCCCCCAAGAGCGGGGGATTTTGTAACGTTTCTGATTGGCTGTCTTGGGTTTCTAATAAGTTGTTTAATAGTTGGCATGCTGAATTATCCATTATGGGTTGGTTTAGATCGACCCTAACCGTATGATTATGAATTTCTTCTGTTTATATTTAATATTCTATTAAACCCTTAAGGAGTCACGGCTATGTTTTATCCAACCGCTACAAGATCAACAATTCCATGAGCTTGGGCTTCTGTTGCTGACATAAAAGTATCCCTTTCCATGTCTTCGGATACAACCCATAAGGGCTTGCCCGATCTTTGTACATAAACCATTGTAAGGATTTCGCGCAGTCTCAGTAGTTCTTCCGTATCCAGGATAAATTCTCCCGTCTGTGCCCCATAAAAAGCGCCAATAGGTTGATGGATCATGACCCTGATGATATATTAGAACCTAAAAAAAGTTCCTCTATCTCGCACGGTTAGCCGAGTGAACGAGATAAAGAAGAAGATAGAATTGAACAACCGTACGGGCATTTTTTTTGCATTGCATACGGCTCGCCGATGGGATTAATGGAATTTGCTTTTTACCTTTCATCAAACAAGGAGAAAAGTTGGTTATACCCAGATCGGTAAATGATCCAATTACCACCCTTCTTTTTTTTAGGAGTTCAAAAATACTATGATGGCTCCGTTGCTTTATCTATTTATTTCGTTTGGGATTCAGCAATCCCAAAGTGTCTTTTTTTTTTTTCGTACTCTTTCATACCATAAATATTATTAATAACCTTCCGGCGTGAAAAAAGTTTGTGACGCTGCAATAGGCCTACGATAGGTAAGATAAATTTGGAATACCACTCCTTTCTCTCATACTACTGCTTCGATACATAATCAAATATTTTGAAAAAAAAAAACACTAACAATTTTCATATCGAATTCGAAGTGCCATGCTATTATTACTTAATCTTCAAAATTCATCTGGCGAAGGCATAGTCTTCTTTTTTTTTTCTCTCAAATAAAAAACTCATTGGCGCCAAGCGTGAGGGAATGCTAGACGTTTGGTACTTGCTCCTGCGGCCAGGAGAAAAGACCCCATGGAGGCGGCCAATCCCATGCATATTGTCTGTACATCTGGTCGCACAAATTGCATAGTATCATAAATTGCTATTCCGGGTATTACCCATCCGCCAGGAGAGTTGATAAATAGATACAAATCCTTGGTCGCGTTCTCTATACTGAGATATACCATAATACCAATAAGTTGATTCGAGATATCACTCTCAACCATTTGACCTAAAAAAAGTAATCTTTCTCGATAAAGTCGGTTGATTAGGATAAAACTGTATCCCTTCTGAGCCGTACAGGCATCTTTTGATGCATACGGTTCGACAAAACTTGCGAAACAAAAATCAATGTGTAGCTCCCAGCCCCTTTCCTTTCTTTTTTCCTAGCAGGCTCCTTTTATCGAGGGGGCCCTTCTTTCATTTTTCAAGAACGATGCGTTTAGTCGGTTTTCCTATACCTATTAGATTCTAATTCTAATATAAAAAAGCAACTCACTAAACTTATCGACTTATTGAACTAACTTTTCATTGATGTATTTTTTCATCGCGATCCAATCCAAAAATAACGATGCCTTTTTCTTGTTCCTGAATTGAATGGGCTTCTTCCAATTTTTTAGGTTTATGCTCTACTCCGAGTAAGGATCCGCCCGATTTTGATTTGCACATATAGGACAAATGACCCCAATACCACGTTTCTTTTTTGTTATGACTTCCCCCCCCTTTTTTGAATTCATTTCTTTCATGTCTTCCACCCAATATTTGACGTATTCATCATATTTATTATTCCGTTGATTATTTATTAACAGTTTGATCCGCTGATTAACAGTTTGGTTTGAGATCACTCCTATTTWGAATAAAGTTCTAAATGGAATCATTTCTGGTATAAGTAATAATCATAGATATATTACCAATTGGTTTTTGCTAAACGGAGCCTGGATACCTCATTTTTTTGGTCCAGCCAAGACGACCATAAAATTGATTTATTGCTAATATTAAGCTGGATACCTCCTCACGAAATAGATCTAATTGCACTTCATTGCATTTCACGCTACAAATTTTTGAGAATTCAATCAAATTTTTTGGGCGAAACAGAGGATATCTCGATCGGGGGAGAGAATGGGGAAATCCCATATGACCCAATAGATCTGACAAGTCGCACTATATGTCAACCCAAGATGGATGCTTGTCCCCGGGGCTTCTATAAGGTACTTTTGGAACACCAATAGGCATAAAATGAAAAAAAAAAGAATTAAGTACTCTAGTTCACTTTGATGTGGAAGCGTAATAATAAGCTTCTTGTCTTAATAATATTGGCTGGTATCTTAGTTTATATATCGATTGACTAAGTTCATAAAATAAAGGAAAATTCTTATGAATAGGTCTTTTGAATGATGACCAAATATGGATGCATTTGCTCATAGAAAAGTGAATCAGCCCCCATTGCGTATTGGTACTTATCGAGTATAGAATAGATCTGCTTCTCTTTTTTCCTACGAACCGAACTCTTCCATTATTACTAATAGAATAGAACAAATATTAATATTAATCCTTTTTTCGAGATAATTCCCTGAAAAAAGAAGGGAGGGCACATAGCATAGTTTTTTCAATGCAATAAAGTTACATAGTGTCTATTTTTTATTAATAAAGGGGTAGTCCCATGGGTTTGCCTTGGTATCGTGTTCATACCGTCGTATTGAATGATCCCGGCCGTTTGATTTCTGTCCATATAATGCATACAGCCCTGGTTGCGGGTTGGGCCGGTTCAATGGCTCTATATGAATTAGCTGTTTTTGATCCCTCCGATCCAGTTCTTGATCCAATGTGGAGACAAGGCATGTTCGTTATACCCTTCATGACTCGTTTAGGAATAACCGATTCATGGGGCGGTTGGAGTATTACGGGGGGGACGGTAACGAATCCGGGTATTTGGAGTTACGAAGGTGTAGCCGGGGCACATATTGTTTTTTCGGGCTTGTGCTTCTTGGCAGCTATCTGGCATTGGGTGTTTTGGGATCTAGCAATATTTGTCGATGACCGTACGGGAAAACGCTCTTTGGATTTGCCTAAAATCTTTGGAATTCATTTATTTCTCTCAGGAGTGGCTTGCTTTGGTTTTGGTACATTTCATGTAACAGGATTGTATGGTCCTGGAATATGGGTGTCCGACCCGTATGGACTAACTGGAAGGGTACAATCTGTAAATCCAGCATGGGGTGTGGAAGGTTTTGATCCTTTTGTTCCAGGAGGAATAGCCTCTCATCATATTGCAGCAGGGACGTTGGGCATATTAGCAGGCTTATTCCATCTTAGTGTCCGCCCACCTCAACGCCTATACAAAGGATTACGTATGGGCAATATTGAAACCGTTCTTTCCAGCAGCATCGCTGCTGTCTTTTTTGCAGCGTTTGTTGTTGCTGGAACTATGTGGTATGGTTCAGCAACTACCCCCATCGAATTATTTGGGCCCACCCGTTATCAATGGGATCAGGGATACTTTCAGCAAGAAATATATCGAAGAGTAAGTGCTGGACTAGCCGAAAATCAAAGTTTATCAGAAGCTTGGTCTAAAATTCCTGAAAAATTAGCTTTTTATGATTACATCGGAAATAATCCTGCGAAAGGGGGATTATTCAGAGCGGGTTCAATGGATAACGGGGATGGAATAGCTGTCGGGTGGTTAGGGCACCCTATCTTTAGAGATAAAGAAGGGCGTGAACTTTTTGTACGTCGTATGCCTACTTTTTTTGAAACATTTCCAGTTGTTTTGGTAGACGGAGATGGAATTGTTAGAGCCGACGTGCCTTTTCGAAGGGCAGAATCGAAGTATAGTGTCGAACAAGTAGGTGTAACCGTTGAGTTCTATGGTGGCGAACTGAATGGAGTGAGTTATAGTGATCCTG